CCTGAACTTCAAACAATTTATCTTTAACCATGTAAAAGATCTCGACATTATTGGTTGGTAGAGAAGAAAATCAAAGTTCATTTACCAATTAGTCACGAAATGCTATGGTTCTTACATATGATTTCTGAATGAAATCCAATTCCGAAGTAATTCGTCGAGATTTTGCACCTTTTGTTCCTATTTCTGCTATAAAAAAGAATACATAAATATAAAGAAAGTGCAGCCGGTGAAATCCAACCTATTCTTGAAATACACAACTCGCACACACTCCCTTTCCAAAAAAAATCAATACACCCAGCACTACGCTTAGATTTATTGGATTTGTTGCTAAAATATCGGTATTAAACTCGAAACTCCCAGCGGATAGCCAGTGCCCCACGGAAACAAAAAAATTGGTTATATTTTTCATATGCTCTCCCCTTATAGATAGGACTAACAAAGAACAGAGTTCTTTTTGTATCACTCCGCTTATTTTTCTTAATGGAATTTGAGAATTCTTAAATTTCTTAGTTATGGTTATGTTTTTATTCTTTTTTTTTTTTACATTTTTATTCTACGATGAAATGAAACATTAAACAAAAGGATTTGCAAATAAAATAGCTAATGCCACGACCAGTCCATAAATTGTTAAAGCTTCCATAAAAGCCAGACTAAGCAATAAAGTACCTCGTATTTTTCCCTCTGCTTCTGGTTGTCTCGCAATACCTTCTACGGCTTGGCCCGCAGCAGTACCTTGACCAACCCCAGGTCCGATAGAAGCAAGCCCTACAGCCAATCCAGCAGCAATAACGGAAGCAGCAGAAATAAGTGGATTCATGGTAAGTTCCTCGCACCAAAAAAAGAAATGGTTAATGATACAACCAACCAATGAATGAGTACTTAATCTACTTCTTTTTTTTTTATTTTTTGATCTTTCTCACTAAAATATATCGGGTCGAAGTAGTCCAAATGGAATTCATAATATTACTGAATTGTCAGAACTACTTTGATATACCGTTTTTCCTCATATAAATAGATATGTATACGGTTTTAGTCATTGTGTTTTCTTGTTTCAAAACTATTCTATTATTTCTCTTTCATTCAATTCACAATAACAGACAAAATAGAAAAAGGACTAATATGGGAATCCATCTAAATGCAGTGGGCTAGAAAAAAAAAGAGATTAGGGGTAATTACTATCTCGCTAGTAAATAACATATACTTTTATTCTTCCATAACGTAAATCACCTGCACTTTTTAATTTTTATTCTATTAAATCGTATTCTGTAACCATTCTTATAAACATACACAAGGATTTATACTCATAAGTATTACATATATATACATGTAGCTATTTGCATCTTCTTCTCTAACCCAGTGGATTATATCGAAACCCCCGCATTGCTTGAATTGCGATAAGCTTCAAAAAAGACTATTTCGAAAGTGAGTCAATGATGACCCTCCATGGATTCACCTATATAAGCCGCAGCCAAGGTTGCAAAAATAAGAGCTTGAATACCACTTGTAAATAATCCAAGAAACATGACAGGTATAGGAACTACTGAAGGCACTAAAGAAACAAGAACAACAACCACTAATTCATCAGCCAATATATTCCCAAAAAGTCGAAAACTAAGAGATAAAGGTTTTGTGAAATCTTCTAGAATATTAATTGGTAAAAGTATTGGAGTTGGTTGAATATATTTACCAAAATATCCCAATCCTTTTTTTCTAAGACCTGCATAGAAATATGCCACTGACGTGGGTAAAGCTAAAGCAACAGTAGTATTTATATCATTCGTGGGCGCAGCTAACTCCCCATGAGGTAACTTTATGATTTTCCAAGGTAAAAGAGCACCCGACCAGTTAGAAACAAAAATAAATAGGAACATCGTTCCTATAAAAGGAACCCAAGGACCATGCTCCTCTCCAATCTGAGTTTTGCTCAAGTCTTGAATAAATTCAAGGACATATTCGAAGAAATTCTGACCATTAGTCGGAATGGTTTGTGGATTCCAAACAGCTATGATGATTGAACCTAATAAGATAGCAATTACAACCCAAGAAGTGATAAGTACTTGGGCGTGTATTTGTAAACCTCCTATTTGCCAATATAAATGTTGGCCTACTTCTACACCTGATATATCGTATAACCCTTTGAGTGTTTTAACGGAACATGGTATAACATTCATATTGTCCTCTAACATAAGTCAAACTTCAAAAAATTAATTATTTTGATTCAACCATCTCTTTCTCAATTCATCTATGTTTATTCATGAATTTAAGTTATGAATCATATCTTTCGGATACCGATAAATCACATAAAAAAATACCAATCATTTTATCTTTTAAATATTCTTCGATAGTCAAAACATAGTTCAAACTCCAAAAGATGCAAATAAAAATAGTAACAATTAAGAGAGAGTTCACCAAAAACAAACTAATCTTCTTCTTAATGATAAGAGTAATGATAAGATAATCAACCATTTTTTATATAACTAGAACGGCCCTCACAAATTGCAGATACTAATTTGGTAAGAATCAATCGAATCGAAGCTATAGCATCATCGTTGGCCGGAATAGAAATATCTGCAAGATCTGGGTCACAATTTGTATCGATTAAACAAATTGTCGGAATACCCAAAATGACACATTCTTGAAGAACCTTATATTCTTCTTGCTGATCAACGATAATTACAATATCGGGCAATCCCGTCATATATTTGATCCCACCCAGATATGCTTGCAAGGTAGATAACTTTCTCTTCAACATTGCTGCATCTCCTTTGGGAAGACGATTAAGTTTCCCTATCTTTTGTTCTGCTCTTAAGTCCCTGAACTTCTGAAGTCTTGTTTCTGTAGTAGACCAATTCGTTAACATACCACCAAGCCATTTTTTATTAACATAATGGCATCGAGCCCTTATTGCTGCTGATGCTACTAAATCTGCTGCTTTCTTTTTGGTGCCAACGATTAAGAATTTGTTTCCCCTACTTGCTGCATCAAAAACTAAATTGCAGGCTTCTGATAAAAAACGAGCAGTTATAGTAAGATTTGTAATATGAATACCTTTACGCTTTGCAGAAATGTAAGGAGTCATTCTAGGATTCCATTTATTAGTACCATGACCAAAATGAACTCCCGCTTCCATCATTTCTTCCAAATTGATGTTCCAATATCGTCTTCCCATTTTCCCAAACTTTATCTTTTTATTCTTTTTTTTTTCAAAGAGATTCAGCACCCTGTGAAATAAATAATTGTTCCGACGGAACCTTCTACCAGGATTGAACATTGATCTACGACCCAAACCACGAATTTCATTCTTTAATTTTTATTTCATTGATTACGAAATACAGAATCGGACCAGAGAGTTAAAGTAAAAAGAATGAACCTCTTGTTAGGAATTAGTAAATTACATTACGTAAAAGATTGGTCTGATGTCTCATGGAAAGTATTTGGGCACAAGAACAAAATAATTCTCTATGGTGTAACAAAATATCTCTCATTTCCAACTCAAACAGATTATTCCTTTTGATTTTCAAATAAATGTTTTTGTCTTGCTTTGAACGATGTACTAATTTGTTGAATCCGGTACCAACCGGTATAATCCCCCCCAGAACAACGTTCTCTTTCAGGCCTTTCAACCAATCAATACGACCTCGTAAAGCAGCTTTTGCTAAAACTCGAGCAGTTTCTTGAAAACTCGCTTCGGATATGAAACTTTGAGTATTCAGAGATGACTTCGTTATTCCCAATAAGATTGCCCGATAACAGATCGCTTCGTCCAAAACGCGCCCTGCTCGCTCTGCTCGCAACAATCCAATAAATTCCCCAGGTAAAAAAACATTAGACATTCCATCTTCTGAAACCAAAACTCTTGATGTTACTTGACGTACAATAATCTCTAAATGTCTATTATGGATCTGTACCCCCTGGGATCGATAAACCTTTTGGATCTTATTAACCAAAGAAATACGACTTTGGACTATGGTTAGTTCAGCTCCAATCAAGAATCCCCAAGGGATCCCAAGAATCCTTCGGATACGTTCGTCCCAACCTTCAACTCTTCTTTCGAGGTTCATCGATATTGAATTGATTGAACGAACTTCTAAGATTTGTTCCACTTTTGGAAGACCTTGTGTTATGTCACCAGATCTTGATTTTTCATATATAAATGTAATTAATGTATCTCCTTCATAAAAGGTTTCTCCATAATGGCCATGGACAGTTGCTCCTGGAGTGACCAAATAGGGCTTAGCTGATCTTATAACTAAAGAGTCAACATGAACAATAAAAATTTGACCAGATTTTTTTATGCGTGATCCGTATTTCAATAGACATACATTTTCACAAAGGAATTGTCCGAGGCTAATTATTGTCCATGCCTCTTCACAAGAATCGTGATGGAGAGAATACCAATTCAAACGGAATAAATTCAAAACGATGGTACTGTATGGATCGGGATTATAAATCCTACTATTTTCATCTAGGAAACAGTATTGAGATGGAAGTGCTTGAAGCACTCGGAAAGTCTGTTGAAAATTTTCAAGTAAAAAATATCTCTTTAAAAAGACTTGATTATAAGTTCTTAAATAGTAAGATGAACAAAAATTTACTATTTTAGGCACAATAGTACCTAAAGGACCCAACAAATCCCTAATTAGAGTCATGGGATCTGATTCTTTTGTCGCATTATTATATCTCGAAGTATTGAAGGGGCCAATTCGAGAACAATTGGATGATGACAAAATTATGAAAGATTGGCATTCCTTATTTCGATTCAACAACGTACCAAGAGTTTCCTGATGTTGGGGAAATGATCGAATCTTCACCTTGGAATCAAAAGGATTTCTAAGAATACGATCTAATTCATTATTGGAAATCAATCTTGAACCTGCCATATCATACCTTTTTTCGGTATACGAAATAGTGGACTTTACTAACTCAATTCGGATGAAATCACGAAGCAGATCGTTCACCCTTATTTCAACAAAAGAAGCACGAACCTCTTCCATAGAACT